TATGGGGAAGGAGTGGACTCTAGAAGTACTACTAATTGAGTTTAGGAACTAAACAGTATCACTTTTTTTTATAGATCATTCGGCAAAGTTTTTTTTATTTAAAATTTCACTATTTCAATTTAAAATTTTATTTTTAAATTGAAATAGAAATGAAAAATATCTTCATTTCGAAATTCTCTTGGATTTTAGTTGAGTAATGTATTCTATGAATAATAAATATATATGAAGAATACTCTTTCAATCAAAGAAATATTTCAATTATTTCCGTGTTCGTATTTTGAAAGTAAAAAAAGTAAAAGGAATACAAATGGTAGGAAATTTATTCCAACTGAATTCTTCATAAATTTTCTATTTCGATGAACTGACTCTTACCAAAGTTAGATATGGACCATGAGGAAGAACGGAACTTTTTTTTTTATTTTATTTTGTTTACCTCTTTACTGTTCAAAGATCAAAGAGAAAACAATTCGGTTATTCCATTACGTGGATACACATTGGGAAACAACATAGTAGTTGTCCAACGAGATACTGCACATCCTAAAATATTGTCTTGGGCGAGTCACATATTGCGCCGCTTGTTTTAGTTTTACTATTTTCGAAATTTTATTTATGTTTTGCTTGTTTTATTGAACCCATTTCATATCATGGTTCAAACGTTAAAAGTCGACGGGTTTTACTAATCCTTTTCGAAATCCGAAGAAGTCATTGATTCTTTCGATCGGGATTCATATTGAAAATAATCAGAAATCTAGGAATTCTAATCGTAAAAGTCGCTTTCGATTATTTCAAATTAATTTAATTGAAATCAACACAAATTAAATACAAATAGATAAAGCAAAGAAATAGAAATGGGATACTATATAATATACATTATCACTATATATATTATATACGTAATTAAATTATATACGTAATTAAATAGATTTCTATATATATAGAAAAGGAATATGATGATACTATTGTAGATTGATCTATATTAATCTATATTAAATTAACCCGCATTACAATACAACTTTATACACTACAATAACAATACTAGATAGTATGGTAGAAAGAAATATCTGAATCTTTCTACCATACTATCGTATCTCATAGAATGCGACTGATTCTAGTCTGCCCATTTCATTTAAGACGCGAAATTTTTATCCTTTTCTTCTCTGCAATTATTGATAAGAAATAAAAAATCAAGTTTAATTCAAATTAATCACCTTGGCTGACTGTTTTTACGTATATTATAAGTAAAAAAGCAGTAGGAACTAGAATAAACAGTGCAGTAGCAATAAATGCGAGAATATTTACTTCCATAATCTCATTGTTTAATTTTTCTTTAATTCGCAATAACTCGGGAGTTAATCCCATAGAGATAATAAATCTTTCGCCTGTAAATTCAATGGGATGCATTACATCTCGATGATATCGAATCGGATCAATATCATGAATAACAATATCGGAGCTATCAAATCGATTCATCGTCAAGAATTGAATAGTATAACATAGGACGATCTTTTATCCATACTGAACTCAAAATTTGATTCCCGATACAATCAATAATTCCTTTATTTATTTATCATTCTTTTCCATTCTTTCTTTTCTATAACCTACCGCCCTCTTTGTACAATCATCTGATGAAGTATCATCTAACCGCCTTTCCACTTACCATTGGTTCGAAACAAACCCCAACAAACAATAGAAGCTCAATGAAAAAAAAGGAAGGAGCTAATAAAAAAGTGATCCTTTTTTTATTGATCCAATCTTCTTGGAAAACAAAAGAAGTATGATACAGACGAGTACAAATTTTGGTATTAAAAAATCGAATATTCCATCAAATTAACTATTTTTATATGTTTATATATAAATTTAAAAAGTTTGTTCTTTCAAGGAAAAACCCGCAACAAACAATAGAAGCTCAATGAAAAAAAAGGAAGGAGCTAATAAAAAAGTGATCCTTGTTTGATCTTTATTTTTTGAATATCCTCTTTCATTGGATTAGTAATGGGACGCATATATCAAAAGCTCAATGCGAAATTTGAATGAGATATATTATTTCAAATTAGTCAAATTTGAAATTGAGGTTACACAAAATAGGGCCCGAAAAGGATATACTTTTATTTTAATCTTAAAAAAAAAAGTATTCTATACTATTCTATACACAGTAACTATGTTCAATTTATTTTATATTGTACAAATTCCATTTATGTATGTACTCCCGGGAAACATACAATACTCTACTCTATTTCATATTTCACAGATCGGGAGTAATTGAAAAAGCCAGACCCAGTACAGTACGGTATCCCGTGGAATCCTGAATCTGATGCTAATAATATAATAATTGTACTAATCCACATAGGCCTCTCTCCCATCAATCGAATCGGTACTAGTCGAAGAAATGGAAATTCCCCCATTTGGTTGATGATAAATGTGAAACGAAGAAGAAAAAAAGAAGAGGGATCGCTGTTGGGAATGAAATTATGTTATTTGGACTTCTTTTCACAAAAAATAG